AATAGGATCGATTAGAACAAGTCACACACTCATATTCCGGAAATACAGAAACAAAGAAATTCCACGATTGAACTCCCAAAATAAAATAGAATGGGCTCGAAACCCGGGCTCTAAATGATTTATTTTGTAAAACTTTGCGATTCTTATAGATCTAATTCATTGAAATTCCATCCAATAAAACGGAAGAATTATAAATCTCCAAAATAATAGATAGAAATACTGTAAATAGGGCCATTGCGACACCCATCAAAGGAGTTGTTCCCCACCCAGGGGCTACTTTACCATATTCCGAATTCAATGGTTTTAATAAACTCCCTGCATTAGTTCGTCTTGGAGCCGATTTAGAACTGTTCTCAACAGTTTGTGTAGCCATAAATCCTATTGTATTCAGTGAGATCTCTTGACTTTGTATACCATTCTATGGTAAAATAAATGATCTTATCATAGATCCATTTGGATCTTGAAATTATATTAAGAATGGAAACAGCAACCCTTGTAGCCGTCTTTCTATCTGGTTTACTTGTAAGTTTTACTGGGTACGCCTTATATACCGCTTTTGGGCAACCTTCTCAACAACTAAGAGATCCGTTTGAGGAACATGGGGACTAGTTGAAGTAATGAGCCTCGTAATATTAATATTGCGAGGCTCATTACTTCAATTGAGATAATGAAAAATCATTTCAACCTTTTAGTTGAAATTTTTGGCGGTTCTCGAAAAAAGATAGCGAAAAAAATTATTCCTAGAGTCGAGACTAAGAGGAATGTATAAACCAGTGCTTCCATAGATTCGATCGCGGTTTACAATTATAGCTTCCATACCTGTTTGCTTATTTTGATTTTCTTTTTATGGTTTTTATGGGGGGACCAGAGAAATCTTGGTCTGAATCATGACTTTTGTTTTTTATTTATCTGCGAGCTGGTCCCCTATGACAAATTATAAAAAGAGAAGAGAGACAAAAGATAACAAAACAGTGTTGTATCAGACTGCCGGTCTTCTTGTAGTCGGATCCCCTACTTTTTGGAATGTTCCAAATTCTACTTGAGAATCCAAATCCGGGTCAATTCCGGCAAAAACATCTCTGAACAAGGTTCTAGCACCATGCCAAATGTGTCCAAAGAAGAAGAGCAAAGCAAATGAAGCATGTCCAAAAGTAAACCAACCCCTTGGACTGCTACGAAAAACACCATCGGATTTCAAAGTAGCACGATCTAATTCAAAAATTTCACCCAATTGAGCGCGTCTAGCATATTTTTTCACAGTAGCGGGATCACTATAACTCACTCCGTTGAGTTCGCCGCCGTAGAACTCAACAGTTACACCTACTTGTTCAACACTATATTTCGATTCTGCCCTTCGAAAAGGAACATCCGCTCTAACAATTCCGTCGCCGTCTACCAAAACGACTGGGAATGTTTCAAAAAAGGTAGGCATACGACGTACAAAAAGTTCACGTCCTTCTTTATCTCTAAAGATGGGGTGTCCTAACCATCCAACTGCTATTCCATCCCCGCTATCCATCGAACCCGCCCTGAATAATCCCCCTTTCGCCGGATTATTTCCGATGTAATCATAAAAAGCTAATTTTTCAGGAATTTTAGACCAGGCTTCTGATAAACTTTGATTTTCTGCTAGCCCAGCACTAACTCTTCGATATATCTCTTGCTGGAAGTAGCCCTGATCCCATTGATAACGAGTGGGCCCAAATAATTCGATCGGAGTAGTTGCTGAACCATACCACATAGTTCCGGCAACAACAAAAGCTGCAAAAAAGACAGCAGCGATACTACTAGAAAGGACGGTTTCAATATTTCCCATACGCAATCCCTTGTATAGACGTTGTGGGGGGCGGACACTAAGATGGAATAGACCCGCTAATATCCCCAACGTCCCTGCTGCAATATGATGAGAGGCTATTCCTCCCGGAACAAAAGGATCAAAACCTTCCACGCCCCATGCTGGATCTACGGGTTGTACTTTTCCTGTTAGTCCATAAGGATCGGACACCCATATTCCAGGACCATACAAGCCGGTTACATGAAATGCACCAAAACCAAAGCAAGCCACCCCCGAAAGAAATAAATGAATTCCAAAGATCTTAGGCAAATCCAAAGAAGGTTTCCCTGTCCGTTCATCAGAAAAAATTTCTAGATCCCAATATACCCAATGCCAGATAGCTGCCAAAAAGCATAACCCAGAAAATACAATATGTGCTCCAGCTACACCTTCGTAACTCCAAATACCCGGATTCGTTACAGCCCCTCCTGTGATACTCCAACCGCTCCATGAATTGGTTATTCCTAAACGAGTCATGAAGGGTATAACGAACATACCCTGCCTCCACATTGGATCAAGAACAGGGTCAGAGGGATCAAAAACTGCTAATTCATACAGAGCCATCGAACCGGCCCAACCAGCAACCAGAGCTGTATGCATTATATGAACAGAAAGTAACCGGCCGGGATCATTCAATACAACGGTATGAACACGATACCAAGGCAAACCCATGGAAATACCCCTTTATCAACCATAAATAAACACTACGTAACTTTATTGCATTGGAAAACACTCTAGTATTACTATCCTATGGACCTCCCCCAGTCGGTGAATTATTTCAGAGCAGGGGTTAATATTTGTTCTATTCTGTTGGTAATAAAACAATGGAACAATTCTATTCGTAGGAACAAAGAGAAGCAGATTTATTCTATACTCGATAAGTATCAATATGCAACGGGGACTAATATCATTTTCTATGAGAGAATGCGTACATATTTATTCATTGCCCTGTTCGTAATAATTTGACTTTATTCGTTCTGTTTTTCTTTATGACCTTTTCGAATCTAAAGCTAAAAGCCAATATTCTAAAGACAAAAAAAGAATATTGTTACGTTTCCACATCAAAGTAAAATCGAGTTCGCAACTCTTTTCTCTTTCAATTTATGCCACTTGGTGTTCCAAAAGTACCTTTCCAATGTCTCGGGGAGGAAGATGCATCTTGGGTTGACCTATAGTGCGACTTGTCAGATATATTGGGCCATATGGGATTTCCCCGTTCTCTCCCACAATCGAGATATCCTCCGTTTCACCCAATAAAGATTCATTGAATCCTCAAAAGTTTGGAGCGTGAAGTACAATTAGATTCATTTTTGGAGGATTCATATTACTATTATCAATTAGAATAATTTATGGTTGTCTTAGTCGGACTAAAAAAAACTGAAGTATCCAGGCTCCGTTTAGAAAAACCCAAGATTATGCGTTCTAGCAGAAATGATTCAACCAAGTTGATCGTAAACTGTTAATGAACAAACTTGATAGAAGTGAATTGAAAAAGTTGAACGTCATAACAAAAAGAAATGGTAATGCGGAAGTGCTTGTCCTATATGTGCAAATCTAAATTGGGTGAATCGTTACCCGGAGTACAGCATAAACCTAAAAAGATGAAAGACACCCACTCAGGAACAAGAGAATACCATCGCGATTAGGGTTGAATCTCGATGAAACAATACATCAATGAGAAGTTAATTCAATAAGTTTAGTGATTTTTTTGTTTTATTTATTTATGTATAATTTATAGTAAAAATTTATGTATAATTTATAGTAAAAAGCCGTCTTTATTGAAGAAGACAAACCCTTTCGTTAGAAGTAAGAAAGAACCTAAAAGAAAGAGGACTGGAATCCATACATTGATTTTTTTTGTTTTCACAATTTTTTTGAACCGTATGCATCAAAAGACGCGTGTACGGTTCCTACGGGCTACAATTGTACCCTAATCAACCGACTTTATCGACAAAGACTGCTTTTTTTAGTACAAGAGGTTGCGAGCGAGATCTCAAATCAAATTATGGGTCTTATGGTATATCTCGCTATTGAGGATCCGACCAAGGATCAGCATTTGTTTATAAACTCTCCCGGCGGTTGGATAGTACCTGGACTAGGGATTTATGATACTATGCAATTTGTAAAACCAGATGTCCATACAATTGGCATGGGGACAGTTGCTTCAATGGCATCTTTGATCTTGGCCGGAGGAGCAGTTAGCAAACGTATGGCATTCCCTCACGCTTGGCGCCAATGATTTAAGAGAAAAAAGAAGACTATGCCTTCGCCCTAGGAAATAGGAATATATATTAAGTAAAAATAGCATGGCACTTCGAATTCGATATGATAATGATAAAATTTTGCATTGTTTTTTCAAAACATTAGATTATGTATCGAGAGAGTAGTATGGGAGAAAGGGTATTTCCGATTTTCTCTTATTTATCGGGAGCCCAGCTCAGCGTCACAAACCTTTTTTGTTTACACCGAAAGGCTCTTAAAAATATTTTTATTATGTTTGTTATGCAGTTATGCAAGGAGTGCGAAAAAAAACAGGATTTTTTATTTGATTGGCTCAAAAAGAAACTTTGGGATTGCTGAATCACAAACAAAAACAAAATGAATATATTAAAGTAATTAATATTAATATAAGGCAACGGAGCCATCATAGTAGTTTTTAAGTATTCCAAAAGGAAGGGTGGCCATTTGATCATTTAGACCACCAGGGTCTGGTATATTTTACTTTTCCCTTTCTTGGGGGGTAAGGGTCAATTTTATTGTAAAGCCGTATGCATATGCAATGTATCAAAGATGCCCGTACGGTTGTTCAATTCTATCTATTATATTAGTCTTTATCTTTCTTTTCTCTTCGCTTTATCATGCGAGATAGAAGAACTTTTTATTATGTTATATCATCAGGGTAATGCTGCATCAACCTGGTAGTAAGTTACCACCGGAGGATACGACTGCATCCGAAGCGCGAGAACTAGCGATCCTGCGTGAAAGCCTCACAAAGGCTTATGCAGAAAGAACGGGGAAACCCTTGTGGTTTATAGCCGAAGACCTAGATAGAGATTCTTTTATGTCAGCAACAGAAGCAAAAGCTTATGGAATTATTGATCTTATATCAAGTGAGGAGAAGTGATGATCTTGTAGCAGGTGAATGAAAATAAGCTGGAATCCACAATTTGAGATTTTATCTATGATTTTACTATTCTAAGAACTGGAAGGAATTCAGACTTCTCCGGTTTGGATCAGATCAATCTAAACCAGCCCATTATGTATACAATTCAGCATGCCAACTATTAAACAACTTATTAGAAATACAAGACAGCCAATCAGAAATCGAACGAAATCCCCCGCTCTTCGGGGATGCCCTCAACGTCGAGGAACATGTACTCGGGTGTATGTGCGACTCGTTTATATCATACCATGAGCTGGTACAAAAGCAATAAAAAACTTTCCAGTATCAATGATCAGTACCGGGGAATAGTATAGAATGTACGAAGGGACTCCATTCACTATATATAAAAAAAAAAAAAGAATAATCAAAGCTATCACATTCCTACATTGTGTATAAATTTTATGGGTTCCGTTGGTGCAAATCTCAAGTTAAGATGAGAAGCAATTCTCCATTGGTAGCAAATGGTTAGCCATTAAGCGGAGGAAATCTTTTTTTTATTTACTTTCTTATTTACTTATTTAACTTTAACTTATTTATTATTTACTTATTTAATTTAACTTAAAAAATTTACTTTTAACTTTTAAATTATTAAATTAAATAATAAATATAAATTAAATAATAAATAAATAAAGAAAGGCATAAAGATTAAGCTCCTACTCTGGCAAAAACGGACTAAAAGGGTCAGCTACCCAGCTAACTTTCGTAATTAAATACCGTTACTGTATAGGTAGATCTCATTGTGAAGGGCCTATTGCTGGATAATTCAGGGGTAGAGCCAAAAAGGGTGAACTATACAAGTTACCAATAACGTTGATTAAATGAAGTAAAGGCTCCGGTGTATAGAGAAGACCTCACCGTTTAGGAAGTCACCATAGAAACGAAGGAACCCGCTATTTCTTTATCTATTTTTTTCTATTTTTCACACCTATAGCACAATATAATTTCTTATTTCGCATTGAAATGCCTAAAAAAAAAAAAGAAAAAATCGCGGTTAGGAAGGTTATAGTAGCCAAAGCCCTTGGAATTTTGATTTTATACATTGGAAAAATCCGTTTTGTTCTTAATAGATTAGGAAAGGGGAAAAGAATAACTCAAAGAAAAGAAAAAAATTAGTTATTCGGTGGAAGTTTCATCTATTCAATGACTAGAATTAGACGGGGATATATAGCTCGTAGACGTAGAACAAAAATGCGTTTATTTGCATTAAGCTTTCGAGGGGCCCATTCAAGACTTACTCGAACTATTACTCAACAGAAAATAAGAGCTTTGTTTTCGGCTGATCGAGATCGGGGCAGTCAAAAGAGAAATTTTCGTCGTTTGTGGATCACTCGGATAAACGCAGTAATTCGCGAAAAGGCGGTATCCTATAGTTATAGTAGATTAATACACGATCTGTACAAGGGCCGGTTGCTTCTTAATCGTAAAATACTTGCACAAATAGCTATATTAAATAGAGATTGTCTTTATATGATTTCCAATGAGATAATAAAAGAAGTAGGTTATAAAAAGTCCGTCGGAATAATTTAAACGAAGTTTCCCGGAGAATGAACTCCGGGAAGGTAGAGTAGAAATTACTGGGATAAAATATGCTAAAATAGTCAAAACGAATGAACACACTCAGTAGAAAAAGCTTTCTCCACTTCTTTTTTTTTTTTGTTTTTCTTACGACCCGCTAATCTAATCTGGATTCTCGGAAAAATACCAATCTGCCTTTGAGTTCGGATTCAAATTCTGATTCCATTAAAATTATGATTCCAAAGTAAGCCTAGTTATTTCTGGTTCTGGTCCTGGTTCTAAGACGAGTAGTTCTAGGGATCGACCCCTTTCTTTCAACCTTTTTATTATTGCGAAAGGGTAACAAAGATAAAATACGAGCTTGTTTTATAGCAATAGTAATTAATCGTTGTTGTTTCAAGGTCAATCTATTCACTCGTCTAGATAATATTTTCCCTTGTTCACTAATAAATCGACTAATTAAACTTATATTTCTATAATCAATCCGATCGCCCGATTGAATCGGGGGCAAACGTCTACGAAAAGATCGCTTGGATTTAAGAGGAGGTCGTTTGGATTTATCCATAGTTTGTTTTAGTTTATTCCTTATCTTGATCTCGAAAATCCTATTTCTTAATTCTAATTTTGAAAGTCACGGATATAGGATTTGTTTATTTTGTATTTAAATATGTTATATAATGTTATTTTTTCCCCTTCCTTTGAAATTGGAAAGGGTAACATACAGGTATTCAGTTCGCCCTATTTCTTTATCTCTCCATGAATTGTAGATTTGTAACAATGCGGACAGAATTTTCTCAATTCTAATCGATTAGGTGTCTTGTGACGGTTCTTTTGAGTAATGTATCTGGAAATGCCTCTTGATACCCCATTAACCCCGTTTCGGACACAACTGGTACATTCCAAAATCACCGTTACTCGGACATCTTTACCCTTGGCCATGAGCCTCCTTTGGATTTTGATTTATTCAACTCTTCTACCACACGAAGAAGAGGAAAGGGAGGAAAACAAATAGAAATTACTAACTTGAAATCTAATTCTAAATTCTAAAAGAACGATCAAAGTACATACTAAATTAAATAGTAAATTAAAGTCATAGTAAATAAAAAAAAAAATAATAATAAGTAATACAAAACTAATAAGTAATACAAAGAGTTAGAAACTCTATTTCAAATCGAAATACAGTATTTCATTTCTCATTTAAATATCTTGTATAATACTCTTTCCTTATACCCACATTTTCTCTTCTACTCCCCCATCCCTTTATTATTTATTATTAATATTCATTTTTTTTATTGAACCCAAGCCTCGCCTATGTTGAATCCACTCTTATTTTTTCCCTTTCCTCCCTTATTTTAAAAATAGAAAAAAAGGAAAAAAGAGAAAAGAGTAGAGGGGGTTTAGTCACAGATATTTTATTCTATCTTTAACCTTCTTCATTCCTTCCCATCTCAATAACTAAAATGAAAAAAAGGGGAATGTCAACGCATCCGGAAAAAAACGATTAATCTCTATCAATAGACCTGCTAAAGCCCCGAACCATAGCGTACTTAGTACTGGTGCCACAGAAAGATATGTTTTTAAATCTCGCATCGAAAACCCTCCTTTTTTATTGGAATACAAAAATAGGTAGTTAAGGATCACTTATAGTTGTACACGTAATCCATAAGATTCCTCTAATATTAATATATTAAATTTTGTACAATGGTGCAGTAAAAGTAAATAGGATTTTTTCTTTTCTTAAAACAGAAAAAAAGCATCTCCCCCTTACCGAGCATTTGTGAAAAATACTCATTTCTTTTTTTATATGTATACAAGTCTTTTACTATTATTATATGTTAATATATGTTATATTATTATTTAACTATTATTAAATTATTAAATATTAAATTATTAATTAATATATGTTAATATATGTTTATTATATGATATGTTATAAATGAGACAAAAAAAAAGATGAACTGGGCAAAAAATTGTGTATATCAACGGAGGAAATAACGATGTGGAAAACAAGACAGGAATTCTCTACAATGACACTGTAGAGCAATGGAAGGGATGTGGCGCAGCTTGGTAGCGCGTTTGTTTTGGGTACAAAATGTCACGGGTTCAAATCCTGTCATCCCTACCTATTACTGCTACGTTGAGCAGTAACGAGGGATCGTCTGAGATCGATTTAAATTGGGCATAGTATTTCAATAATACTATGCATCTGGGGTAATCCTTTTCTTTACAGTCTTATCTATTCATATAAGAAAGCGCTCTTAGTTCAGTTCGGTAGAACGTGGGTCTCCAAAACCCAATGTCGTAGGTTCAAATCCTACAGAGCGTGATTTTTTTATTCTTAGATCAAATTAGACTGAAATGGATTCAGTAACTTTTGCACAGCAATAGGAATTTGCCCTCCTGTGGATTAAATAAAAAAGGAGGAGGTTGATAAAACAAAGAGATGTTAATCAAAGGTCCAACTGATCACCACGTCTGTATTGTAAGTATGCAGTTACGAATAACCCAGCCAAAGTAATAGGAATTAGACCTAAGACGATTCCAAATAGAAAAACTTCAATCATTTCAATTTGTTTGAAAGAAAAAAAAGAGGTAATATCTATACCTATATACTAATCCGAATTGGCATGAATCTCAATGACCAAGAATTGACAATTGACGCTGTAAGTAACTATAGAATAGTTGGAATCTCACGGAAAGATTTATTATTCATTTTAAATATGAATTTTAAATAAGTCGTATCTTGCTTAAACCAATAAACAGAGCGGAGGTTATAGTTAAAGCCGCTAATAGAAAACCAAAATAACTGGTTATTGTAAGCATAAAGGATCTAAATGAAATATCTTTTTTTCTACATATGTTTATAAAGCACTTACCTAAGTTTCCATTTTTTCAAAATAAGAGGATACGCAAAAATTCCAAAGAAGCTCAATTGAAAGTTTGTTATTCATCTATCATTATAGACGGTACTAACAAAGATAAAGATAAAGTGGCAGGTATATAAAATGAAATTGATTCATCATCTGTAATATCTATCCATCTTGCGATTTCAATCAACCGCTTCATTGAGTAACTCTTAGATAAACTAATAAAAGAATAAGTAATAAGAATAAGAGTTGGGCCGTGTAACTTCATTTTTGAGCATTTCGTCTATTTTTGAATTCTAGCGAATCTATTGTCGATTTTCGAGCGAAGAGTAAACTTATAAATTGACTTTCAATTTAACTCATTAGAGTCAGCAATAGGTTCATTCGCGTAATATGGAATATCTTGAATGAATGAGACCAAAAAAGTTATTACATGATCACTCAAAAATTCTTTTTTTTTTTTTTAAGAATTTTAATTTATTATCGTTTAGGGGTTGCACGTTTTATCTTTCCATATTACAAAACCTGGCTCACCCCCGTAGCTGGGCCTTTGGTTCTCGGTCGAATACAAGAATGCATCACAACTATTGATTCCAATTATTTTATTCTTTCTTTTCTTTG